TCTGCAATCGCCTGAATCTCGAGACGTTCTTCGAACCAATCATAGACTTTATTGAGATAGGTAAACCAAAGGGACTCCCCTCTGAGAACCGTATAGGAGAATTTCATCTCGTACGGCTCAAACAAAACCACCCCACTACTGGTATTAAATGGTATTAAATCGAAAATTTTCAATTTTGATTCAATCTTATCTAAAGATACGAAAGAATCAAACTTAGAAAGCTATTCTTTGTGGTTATAATTAGAATGCCAGAAAATCAAGTCGACTCGCTTATCTTTATGTTGATCGTTACCAGGCCTCTTGAATCTTCTATTTCCCTATTTCAGTTGTTATTTTGAGTTGTATGTAATGCAGCTTTACTTTGGTTTTCTTTATTATTGATAGGAATTTTCTTGTTAAGACCCTATGAATCAATTGAAACCTCAGATTCATACTAGAACCACGATGATTCAATAAAACCTTCAAATTAAGCCCAAAGATTCGATGAGTAAGAAACCTTGGATCATCATTTATTCAAGTTTCCAGTTTGTGCTTTGAGCAAATTAAAAGCCGAATATGGGGAATTTGAAAGAAGAAAAATCCTTCAATTGAAAATTTTTCTTTGGAAAAATTTTTGTGATTCCGGCCGCGGGGTCTGACTATTAAGTATGAATCATAGTTCGAATACTTCGTGATCTATTTCATCTATTCCGTGCTCCAGATACTAGAATGAATATCCGACGGGGCGAGGTAAAACCATCTCTATCAAGACGACAGATCCATTCTCTGTACTATCAATAGGATCAATTAGAACAAGTCGCACACTCATATTCCGGAAATACAGAAACAAAAAAATTTCGCGGTCGAACTGCCAATCAACTAAAATAAAAATTCGAGATCTAAATGCTTATTTAAAAGTTCGAGATCTAAATGCTTATTTAAAAGGTAGTATTTTGTAGTTCTTGGAAATTTCATTCTAATTCATTGAAATTCCGTCCAGTAAAACGGACGAATTATAAATCTCCAAAATAATCGACAAGAATACTGCAAATAGAGCCATTGCGACACCCATCAAAGGAGTAGTTCCCCATCCCGGAGCTACTTTACCATATTCGGAATTCAAGGGTTTCAATAAACCTCCTGCAGAAGTGCTTTTTGGACGAGCTCTAGAACTACCTTCAACCGTTTTTGCAGCCATAAATCCTATTTTGTATTCATTGAGATCTGTTGACTTTGTATACCATTCCGTTGTAAATAAACGATCTTATCATGGATCCATCGTGGTCTTGAAATTCTATAATAATGGAAACAGCAACCCTAGTCGCCATCTCTATATCTGGGTTACTTGTAAGTTTTACTGGGTACGCCTTATATACTGCTTTTGGGCAACCCTCTCAACAACTAAGAGATCCATTCGAGGAACACGGAGACTAGTTGAAGTAGAAGTAACGGGCCTCCCAATATTGGGAGGCCCGTTACTTCTACTTCAATTGCGATACTCAAAAATCATTTCGTTTTTTTAGTTGGAACTTTAGGCGGTTCTCGAAAAAAGATAGCAAAAAAAATGATCCCTAGAGTCGAGACTAAGAGGAATGTATAAACCAATGCTTCCATAAATTCGATCGGGGTTTCCAATTATAGCTTCCATAACTGTTTATTTGGGATCATCGCCCGGATTAAAGAAAAACAAAAAGGGCGGCGATTTAAATGCGGATTTCTCCAGTACCTTAATACCTTATTTAAAAAATACCTTATTTAAAAACTTTAAAAATTACAAATCAAAATAGAAGCAGAAGCGAAAAACCCCAAACAGCCGAGCAATGCTGTATCAGACTGCTTGTCTTCTTGTAGTTGGATCTCCAAGTTTTTGGAATACTCCAAATTCCACTTGAGCATCCAAATCCGGGTCAATACCAGCAAAAACATCTCTGAACAAGGTTCTAGCACCGTGCCAAATGTGGCCGAAGAAGAAAAGCAGAGCAAATGAAGCGTGTCCAAAAGTAAACCAGCCCCTTGGACTACTACGAAAAACACCATCAGATTTCAAAGTAGCACGATCTAATTCAAAAATTTCACCCAATTGAGCACGTCTAGCATATTTTTTCACAGTAGCAGGATCGCTATAACTCACGCCATTCAGTTCGCCACCATAGAACTCAACAGTTACACCTACTTGTTCGACGCTATACTTTGATTCTGCTCTTCGAAAAGGCACGTCGGCTCTAACAATTCCATCTCCGTCTACCAAAACAACTGGAAAGGTTTCAAAAAAAGTAGGCATACGACGTACAAAAAGTTCACGTCCTTCTTTATCTCTAAAGATAGGGTGTCCTAACCACCCGACAGCTATTCCATCCCCGTTATCCATTGAACCCGCTCGGAATAATCCCCCTTTCGCAGGATTATTTCCGATGTAATCATAAAAAGCTAATTTTTCAGGAATTTTCGACCAAGCTTCTGCTAAACTTTTATTTTCGGTTAGTCCAGCACTGACTCTTCGATATATTTCTTGCTGAAAGTATCCCTGATCCCATTGATAACGGGTGGGACCAAATAATTCGATAGGGGTAGTTGCTGAACCATACCACATAGTTCCAGCAACAACAAAGGCTGCAAAAAAGACAGCAGCGATGCTGCTGGAAAGCACGGTTTCAATATTGCCCATACGTAATCCTTTGTATAGGCGTTGAGGTGGGCGGACACTAAGATGGAATAAACCTGCTAATATCCCCAATGTCCCTGCAGCAATATGATGAGAGGCTATTCCTCCTGGAACAAAAGGATCAAAACCTTCCACACCCCACGCTGGATTTACGGATTGTACCTTTCCAGTTAGTCCATAGGGGTCAGACACCCATATTCCAGGACCATACAATCCTGTTACATGAAATGTCCCAAAACCAAAGCAAGCCACTCCTGAGAGAAATAAATGAATTCCAAAGATTTTAGGCAAATCCAAAGAACGTTTTCCTGTACGGTCATCAACAAATATTGCTAAATCCCAATACACCCAATGCCAGATAGCTGCCAAGAAGCACAATCCGGAAAACACAATATGTGCCCCGGCTACACCTTCGTAACTCCAAATACCCGGATTCGCTACCGTCCCCCCTGTAATACTCCAACCACCCCAAGAATCGGTTATTCCTAAACGAGTCATGAAGGGTATAACGAACATGCCTTGTCTCCACATTGGATCAAGAACCGGGTCGGAGGGATCAAAAACAGCTAATTCATATAGAGCCATGGAACCGGCCCAACCCGCAACCAGGGCTGTATGCATTATATGGACAGAAATCAAACGACCGGGATCATTCAATACGACAGTATGAACACGATACCAAGGCAAACCCATGGGACTACCCCTTGTATTAATAAAAAATAGACACTATGTAACTTTATTGCATTGAAAAAAACTATGCTATGGGCCCCTTTTTTCCGGGGATTATCTCGAAAAAAGGATTAATATTAATATTTGTTCTATTCTTTTAGTAATAATGGAAGAGTTCGGTTCGTAAGAAAAAAGAGAAGCAGATCTATTCTATACTCGATAAGTACCAATACGCAATGGGGGTTGATGCCCTTTTCTATGAGTGAATGCATCCATATTTGGTCATCATTCAAAAGACTTATTCGTAAGAATTTTCGTTGATTTTATGAACTTTATGAACTTAGTCAATCTATGTATAAACTGAGATAACGGCCACTATTATCTAAGAAGCCCATTATTACGCTTCCACATCAAAGTGAACTAGAGTACTTAATTCTTTTTTCTTTCATTTTATGCCTATTGGTGTTCCAAAAGTACCTTATCGAAGTCCCGGGGACAAGCACCCATCTTGGGTTGACATATAGTGCGACTTGTCAGATCTATTGGGCCATATGGGATTTCCCCATTCTCTCCCCGATCGAGATATCCTCTCTTTCGCCCCAAAAAATTGATTGAATTATCAAAAATTTGTAGCGCGAAATGCAATGAAGTGCATTTAGATCTATTTCTTGAGGAGGTAGCCAGATTAATATTAGCAATAAATCAATTTTATGGTCGTCTTGGCTGGACCAATAAAATGAGGTATCCAGGCTCCGTTTAGACAAACCCAATTGGGAATATATCGATGATTATTCCTTATACCATAAACGATTCCGTTTAGAACTTTATTCGAAAGAGGAGCGATCCCAAACTGTTAATCAACGGAATAATAAATATTATGAATATGTCAAATATTTGGCAGACGACATGAACGAAATGAATTAAAAAAAGGGGGGAGTCATAGCAAAAAAGAGACGTGGTATTGGGTTCATTTGTCCTATATGTGCAAATCAAAATCGGGCGGATCCTTACTCGGAGTAGAGCATAAACCTAAAAAAATTGAAGAAGCCCATTCAATTCAGGAACAAGAAAATAGCATCGGGATTTTTGGATTGGATCTCGATGAAAAAATACATCAATGAAAAGTTAGTTCCACAAGTCGAGAAATTTAGTGAATTGCTTTTTTATATTAGAATATTATAGGTATCGAAAACCCGGCTAAACTCATCATTCTTGAAAAACGGAAGAGAAGCCCCCTCGTTAGAAAGAGACCGCGAGGAAACAAGAAAAGAAAGGGGCTAGAAGCGACACATTGATTTTTTTTTCACAAGTTTTGTTGAACCGTATGCATCAAACGATGCCTGTACGGCTCCGAAGGGATACAAGGTTTATCCTAATCAATCGACTTTATCGAGAAAGATTACTTTTTTTAGGTCAAATGGTTGAGAGTGATATCTCGAATCAACTTATTGGTATTATGGTCTATCTCAGTATAGAAAATGAGACCAAGGATTTGTATTTATTTATCAACTCTCCTGGCGGGTGGGTAATACCCGGAATAGCTATTTATGATACTATGCAATTTGTGCGACCGGATGTACAGACAATATGCATGGGATTGGCCGCTTCCATGGGGTCTTTTCTCTTGGCCGCAGGAGCAAGTACCAAACGTCTAGCATTCCCTCACGCTTGGCGCCAATGAGTTTTTTATTTGAGAGAAAAAAAGAGGACTATGCCTTCGCCATATGAATTATTAATATTAAGTAATAATAGCATGGCACTTCGAATTCGATATGAAAATTGTTAGTGTGTGTTTTTTTTTTTTTTTTTTTCAAAAAAAAAAAAATATTTGATTATGTATCGAAGCAGTAGTATGAGATAAAGGAGGGATATTTCGAGTTTATCTTACCTATCAGAGGCCTATTGCAGCGTCACAAACTTTTTTCATGCTGGAAGGTTATTAACACTATTTATGGTATGAAAGAGTACGAAAAAAAAAAAAGAAACTTTGGGATTGCTGAATCACAAACGAAATAAATATAGAAAGCAACGGAGCCATCATAGTATTTTTGAATTTCTCAAAAAAAAAGAAGGGTGGTAATTGGATCATTTACCGAACTGGGTCTACCCCACACTTTCTCCTTGTTTGATGAAAGGTAAAAATAAAATTCCATTGGCGAGCCGTATGCAATGCGACAAAATGCCCGTACGGTTGTTCAATTCTCTCTTTTTCTTTATCTCTTCCACTCGCCCAATCGTGCGAGATAGAGGAACTTTTAGAATATATCATATCATCAGGGTCATGATCCATCAACCGATTGGCGCTTTTTATGGGGCACAAACGGGAGAATTTATCCTGGATACAGAAGAACTGCTGAGACTGCGCGAAATCCTTACAATGGTTTATGTACAAAGGTCGGGCAAGCCCTTATGGGTTGTATCCGAAGACATGGAAAGGGATACTTTTATGTCAGCAACAGAAGCCCAAGCTCATGGAATTGTTGATCTTGTAGCGGTTGGATAAAACATAGCAGGCACTTCTTAAAGGTTTAAGAGAATATTAAACAGAAGAAATTCGTGATGATCCGGTTAGGATCGATCTAAACCAGCCCATAATAGATAATTCAGCATGCCAACTATTAAACAACTTATTAGAAACCCAAGACAGCCAATCAGAAACGTTACAAAATCCCCCGCTCTGCGAGGATGCCCTCAGCGCCGAGGAACATGTACAAGGGTGTATGTGCGACTCGTTTCAATCATGGGTTGAGCCAAAACAAAAGAAAGCAAACAATTTTTTAAGGATCAATGCTCAGTACCTGTGAATCGGATATAATGGAAGACGAAGAACTGCATTCACTATCTAAACTAAAAAAGATCGATCTATCATATCTTTCTATTGTGTATGAAATTTATGGTTGCCACTGGCGCAAATTCAACCGCCTCAATTTGCAATTTAAGGTGAGAAAGAATTCCCCATTGGTAACAAATAATTATCCATTTAGCGGGGAAATACTATAAAAAAAAGCAGAAAGAGAATCTTTCTACTCTTGCAAGAACGGACTAACAGGGTCAGCTATCCCACCAATCTTTAGAATTAAATACCGTCACTGTATACGGTCTATCTCGTTATGAAAGACCTATTACTAGAAAATTCATGGGTAGAGCCGAAGAACGGTAACTGTACAAGTTACCAATAGAATTGATTAACTGAAGGAGTGGCTCCGGTGTATAGAGAGTGCCTCACCGTTTAAGAAGTAATCATAGAAACGACGGAACCCACAATTTCCTTAGCTATTTACTACTTTATTATTTTTTTTTACTATTTTACCTCGAAAAAAGGTAAAAGTGTGGGCGGGAAGGTTAGAGTAGCAAAAGCCATTGGGATTTTTGATTTTATAAATTGGAAGAGTCCGTTTTGTTATTAATAGACTAGGAAAGAGGAAAAGAATAACTGAAAGAAAGGAAATCGATTAGTTATTCATCAAAGTTTCATTTATTCAATGACCAGAATTAGACGAGGATATATAGCTCGGAGACGTAGAACAAAAATGCGTTTATTTGCATCAAGCTTTCGCGGGGCTCATTCCAGACTTAGTCGAACAATTACTCAACAGAAAATAAGAGCTTTAGTTTCGGCTCATCGCGATAGAGATAGGAAAAAAAGGGATTTTCGCCGTTTGTGGATCACTCGAATAAATGCAGTAATTCGCGGAAACGGGGTATCCTATATTTATAGTAGATTAATATACAATCTGTATAAGGCACAGTTGGTTCTTAATCGTAAGATACTTGCACAAATAGCTATATCAAATAGGAATTGTCTGTATATGATTTCCAATGAGATCAGAAAATAAGGAAGTTGGAAGGAATCCAGTATAAGTATAATTTTTAAACGGAGTTCTCTGGAGAATGAACTCAAGGAAGGTAGAGTAGAAATAATATGATAAAGTCATCAAAATGGGCGAACACGCTCAATAAAAAAAGAGTGATTTGATTCTCCTTCCCCAATTCTTTTTTTTCTTACGACACGACTGCTTCTCGGATTTTTTGACCAAAACATCTGGCTGTGTTTGAGTTCGTATTGGAATTTTGCTTTAATTGAAGAGTAAGCCTATTTTTTTCTGGTTCGAAGACCTGGCGTTCGAGCGGTCGACCCACTTCTTTCAAATTGTTTCTCATTATTAAGAAAAGGTAACAAAGATAAAATACGAGCTTGTTTTATAGCAATAGTAATTAATCGTTGTTCTTTTAAAGTCAATCTATTCACTCGTCTAGATAATATTTTTCCTTGTTCACTAAGAAATCGACTAATTAAAGTCATGTTTCTATAATCAATTCGATCCCCCGATTGGATCGGGGGCAAACGCCTACGAAAAGATCGCTTGGATTTAAGAAAGAGTCGCTTGGTTTTATCCATAATTTGTTTATTCCTTATCCCTAAAATCCCATTTCGACGAAATCAAAAAAGGGTTATAGAATCCATTAGAGGATTTGGTTTGTCTATATTTATTTGTTTCTATTTAAATATATGAAATATATTAGTTTTTCGTGCTCCTCGGCAGGGTGACACACAAGCACGCAGTCCGACTCTATCTATTTTTTTATCTCCCCATGAAGTGTATGTTTGTAACAATAAGGACAGAATTTTCTCAATTCCAATCGACTAGGTGTATTGTGTCGATTCTTTTGAGTAATATATCTGGAAATACCCCTTGATTCCTTATTAACACCGTTTCGAACACAGCTAGTACATTCCAAAATAACCCTTACTCGGACATCTTTACCCTTGGCCATGAACCTCCTTGGGGTTTTTGATTCACCCAACTTTTCTATTTTCCGCCCCGAAACGAATAACAAGGGACAAAAAAATAGAAGTTGCTAACCACTCAAAAGAAAATTATGAAATAGAGATTTTATTGCAATTAATATAGTCAATAAATCGGAAATAAGAAATAATAAGTAATACAAAAATTTCGAACTCTATTGCTAATTACAGTACAGTATTTCATTTAAGTATCTTGTAGTGTAGGATACTCTTAACCTAGCCACATTTCCATTTCTGTTTTCTTGCGCTTTCCTCCTTTATTCTATCTATCTAATTGTCAAACAAAAAAAAAAAACTAAAAGAGGGGAAAGAGAAATTAGTCAAAAAATTTTGATGCTAGCTCGAATCTTCTTCACCCCATTCCAGTTCAATAACTAGAATGAAAAAAATGGAAATGTCAATGCGTCGGGGAATAAACGGTTGATTTCGATCAATAACCCTGCTAAAGACCCGAACCATAGAGTACTTAGTACCGGTGCCACGGAAAGATATGTTTTTAGATCGCGCATTGAAAATCCTCCTTCTTTTTTGTTTTTGTATTGTCAAATTCCCTATTGGAATATATTATGGTAAGAAATGTATATGTAGTTAAGGGCCACTTGTAGTTACGCGCGGAATCCCTAATTCAAATTGAAATGCGCAATGATAATGATTCGGTCGATAATATTTTCTTTTTTTTTATTCAATTTATTAAAATTAAAGCAGAAAACTGGGTCACTTTACGCCTGAGAATACCCACGAAAACTAAGAATTTATTAATAAATTTATTATTAGTATATCTTATATGATATGAGACCAAAAACAAGCAAAGGCAAGATACATTTTGCATATCAATAGAGGGAATAAAAAACTATAAAAAAACTATAAGAAGGGTGTGGAAAACCAATCAGGGATTCTTTACAATGATACTGTAGACCAATTGAAAGGGATGTAGCGCAGCTTGGTAGCGCGTTTGTTTTGGGTACAAAATGTCACGGGTTCAAATCCTGTCATCCCTACCAATTACCGCTCCAAGCAGCAGTAACACGAGATCCATTTTTTTAGATCATTTCATTTTGCCATACATAATCTTTCATTTTATGATGTATGATAGTATACACAGACAAAAATGGGTGGAGTAAAAAAAAAAAAGAATCTCCGTATTGTCAGTCTTTTACGTTGTGATAAGAAAGCGCTCTTAGTTCAGTTCGGTAGAACGTGGGTCTCCAAAACCCAATGTCGTAGGTTCAAATCCTACAGAGCGTGATTCCACTCTTGTCGTCTTAGATCGAAAATCACACACACTGAACTGAAATAATTGCCCAGCAATCTGAATTTTACCCCGACCTCCTCCTCGGATTAAATTCAAAAAAGGAGGGGGTCAGTTAAAAAAGAGATGTTAATTAATCAAAGGTCCAACTGATCACCACGTCTGTACTGCAAATAGGCGGTTACGAATAATCCAGCCAAAGTAATAGGAATTAGACCTAAGACGATTCCAAATAGAAAGACTTCAATCATTTGATTTTTTTTTTTTGAAAGGTTAAAAAGAGAGGTAATATCTATCCCTAAATAGTAATCCGTCTTGCCTAGGAATCTCAATAACCAATAATTGGTAATTAACGTGTTACGTCAAGGAACTAGACAATCTGTGGAATGTCCCATAATAATTTCTTTTTATGAATTATTCATTCAATTAATTTCAAATAAGCCCTATCTTATTCAGACCAATAAATAGAGCCGAGGTTATAGTTAAAGCCGCTAGTAGAAAACCAAAATAACTAGTTAGAGTAGGCATGGCGGAGCTAAAGGAAATATGTTCTTTTTATACATATGTTTATAAAGCACTTCCCTAAGTTTTCACTTTTGGCCGATACGAGGATAAGCAAAAATACCCTACCAAT